ATTTTTAATTCTTTTGCTGGACCAACTTGTTACGAGATCCTATTGATAGCCTCTACTCGTGTCCTAGCTCGTCGGAGAGCTAGATTTGCCTCAATTTTTTGTCTTTTCCCTTCAGCCTTATTCAAGTTAGCTTCTGCTATTTTTAGAGTTTGTTGTGCTTCTTGTGGATCAATGTCAATACTCTTTTCCGCATCATTTGCTAAAATAGTGATCTCATTATTGCCTATTCTAGCAAAACCGCCCATCAGAGCCATCGTTACCCATTGTCGGTTGTTATTGTTAAGGCGTATTTTCAAAATACCTATATCTAAAGCTGTGGCAATAGGTGCATGATTTTTTAATACCCCAATTTGTCCACTATTAGTAGATAAAATAATTTCCTTCACTTCTGAATCCCAAACAGTTCGATTGGGGGTCAGTACACAAAGATTTAAAGTCATTTCTTGAATTTGTTCTCCATTTACAAGTTCGCAGCCTTCGCAGTAGCTTCATCGATATTACCCACCAAATAAAAGGCTTGTTCAGGAAGACTATCTAATTCTCCAGAAAGAATCAATTTAAACCCTCTAATTGTTTCTGCTAGACCAACATATTTCCCTGGGGAACCTGTAAATACTTCTGCTACGAAAAAAGGTTGGGATAAGAAACGTTCAATTTTTCGTGCTCTTGCTACGGTTAAACGATCCTCTTCGGATAATTCGTCCAACCCAAGAATAGCTATAATGTCCTGAAGTTCTTTGTAACGTTGTAACGTTTGTTTAACCCTTTGCGCAGTTTCATAATGTTCTTCACCAACGATCCGAGGTTGGAGCATGGTTGACGTTGAATCTAAAGGATCGACTGCTGGATAGATACCTTTGGAAGCTAATCCTCTTGATAGTACAGTAGTAGCATCCAAATGTGCAAATGTCGTGGCAGGAGCAGGATCGGTCAAATCGTCTGCAGGTACATAAACTGCTTGAATAGAAGTTATAGACCCTTCTTTGGTAGAAGTAATTCGTTCTTGTAAAGTACCCATTTCAGTACCCAGGGTGGGTTGATAACCCACAGCGGAAGGCATTCGGCCCAATAGGGCAGATACTTCGGATCCGGCTTGGACAAAACGGAAGATATTGTCGATAAATAGAAGGACGTCCTGTTCATTGACATCTCGGAAATATTCTGCCATAGTTAGGGCAGTTAAACCAACTCTCATACGAGCTCCGGGCGGTTCATTCATTTGCCCGTAGACTAGAGCTACTTTTGATTCCGCAATATTTTTTTCATTAATTACTCCGGATTCTTTCATTTCCATATAAAGATCATTTCCCTCACGAGTACGCTCACCTACTCCGCCAAATACGGATACACCTCCATGAGCTTTGGCAATGTTATTGATCAATTCCATAATCAGTACTGTTTTACCTACCCCAGCTCCACCGAAAAGTCCGATTTTTCCGCCACGGCGATAAGGAGCTAAAAGATCTACTACTTTAATTCCTGTTTCAAAAATGGATAATTTTGTATCTAACTGTATAAAGGCAGGCGCGGATCTATGAATAGGAGAGGTTGTCCCAGTATCTACAGGACCTAAATTATCAATAGGCTCTCCAAGAACGTTGAAAATTCGACCTAGGGTTGCTCCGCCGACTGGAACACTTAGGGGAGCTCCCGTGTTAATCACATCCATTCCTCTCTTTAGACCATCTGTAGCACTCATAGCTACAGCTCTAACTCTATTATTTCCTAATAATTGCTGTACTTCACAAGTTACGTTAATTTCTTGGCCAACAGTATCTCGACCTTGAACTATCAGAGCGTTGTAAATATTAGGCATCTTCCCTGGTGGAAAAACTACATCGAGTACCGGACCAATTATTTGCGTGATACGTCCTAGATTTTTTTTTTCAAGTCCAGAAACCTCAGTATCCGAAGTGGTAGCAGTTAGTCTCATATTAAAATTTAAAATAGATCTGTAAAATTGAAAATATATCCGTTTTTTTTTTTTTTTTTTTGAAAAAAAAAAAAAAAAATTGAAATCAAGAAAAAAATCTTTGATAACAAAGCAAAAGCACGTTGATCAGTTAATTTAATTAATATTAAATATTAATTAATATTTAATAAAAAATGTAAGTTAATAATCGATTTTCTTGGTACCACCCAACCAATTCAATTTCAATGAATGAATTTTCAAAGTCAACCCAGTCATTATGAAAAAATTATAATTGGATGAAATCTTTTGAAAGTCTTTCATTTGTTTATCATTATAGATTATAGACAAATAGATTATAGACAATACTATCTATATTATCTATGGAATTCGAACCTGAACTTTGTTTACGATTCAGTTTTTCTATCTCATTTTTTATTTCCTCAGCATACATAGGATTTATACTTAGCCAATTTTTTGACCTATTTTTCTTTTCGTGGGCGAATTCTGCCCATTTTTCATCTAGGATTTACATATACAACATATATCACTGTCAAGGTCAAGAGTAAATTTTTTATTATTGAGAATAAA